CCAAATATGAAGAGAGAAACAAAGAATATAACTACAGTGTATACAAAAAGTTTAAGAGTAAGCATTACACAATCTCCAAGATCTTACTTAAAAAAAAAGAGAATAGATTCTCTATTTTTATACCAATAAATCAAGTTATTTTTTTTTGTTCTAGAAAAAAAGAAAAAAAAAAAAAGGTTTCCGAAAGTCATTTGTAATAAGATAATAGTCTAATCTTTCATATTAAAACGGATTCGCATACCAACATCTAGATATTTTTTTTATAAACTCGAATCTAATTAGGTTGTTTCGTTTAGAGAAAAGAGGAGAAAATTTAGGAAATAGAATAATCCAGATTTAGTATAGCTACCAAAAAAATTAAATGTTTGAATTGAGAGTTCGTTCATGCGTCAATATTTTTTGATCTTTTGAATTGTTGGAATAATAAAAATCATGAATTTTTATAAGACAGTATTAAGAATTTCATCGAAAACTTACAGCTGCTTGCCAAACAAAGGCTAAGAGAAGAAAGAAAAGAGGTATTACGGGCATAACATCTACGATTGGATTTAAAAAGGCATAGGCTTCCGGCAATTTGGCGACTAAAAAAGTGCTTGAAAAAAGGGCATAATTAAAACAAATACGTAGCAAATTAAATATATTAAGCATAACAAAATTTTTTGTTCTTGTGGATAATTTAATTTTGATTGAGTTAATATATTTTTTATATAAAGAAAAAAATAAATTATATAAAGAAAAAAATAAAGAAAGATAGTCTAAAAAGACTTTGTTGAACTTACTCAATCAAAAATCCTTTCATTCTCTTAATGAGAATTAAAGAAATAATATTTTCATATAATATCTTAATTGAATTCTATCTAATGATCAATAAAGTAAGTTTTATTTGCTATCTACACGTGTAAAAACTCTAGCACCAATGTAATCTATATTTAATTTGGGCTTAAATTAAATTGACGAACAACCAATAGCAATATTACTCTTTTAGTAGTCTTGAATATAAAAACCGAAATGGGGCGTAGCCAAGCGGTAAGGCAACGGGTTTTGGTCCCGCTATTCGGAGGTTCGAATCCTTCCGTCCCAGAGTACAGAATAAATCTTATATTGCCTTTGTACACCACCTTTCTCTTTCTGTTTAAAAATACAATATTTTTTAAGAAGAAAATATTGAAACAAAAAGAAGAATCAACTTATTTTTCATCATTTCAACCGAATTCAAAAAAATATATTTGCTTTTTTATTTGTGTGTGATGCGGGTAAGGTACAACCGTATATTCTAAGAGTTTTAATTAAAAAAAAATCTATATATTAGATTTATATAAATAGGGATTTATATTCAAATTTAGATTTTACATATATAAATCTAATATGGGATTCATTTGAATTCTGACTGAACCTTTTACGCGTAAATTCACTATCCCATTCATATAGAAATAAAAAGTATAGATTATGATATACTGACTGAACGATGACTATTCATGATTCCATAATTGAATCAATTACACAAACTCGAGGAATGTTATGGTAAAACTTCGTTTAAAACGATGTGGTAGAAAGCAACGTGCGACTTGAATTGAAGGACATGATCTGCTGTGTATTTAATTTTTTGATCCGCCACTTTTTATTTTTTTTTTTTTATTATAGTAATATAGGTGCTCTTGGATCGACATTTTGTATTCTATTTTACTAGAGTCCTACCTTTTTTTGGAATATAAAAAAGAGTACAGGATGGAGCTCGAGGAGAATAGAAAGTTTTGAGTCCTTTCGCAGGAGTAAAGATCTAGGTTTAGTGTTAATCAATAAGTTGGAACAACTTAGTAAGTAAAAAAAAAAAAAAAAACTCTTTCAAGCAATTTTACAATGTAAAAGTAAAAGGAAATTTTCTTAAAATTTTAAAATTCTTTGAATCAAAAGTATATCATGCGTGAATCAAGCGTTTGTATGATTCTTTGATAGAAAGAAAAGAAATCATAAACAAAATAAGGGGCTTGTTGCTGCCCTTTTTTAATAAAACGATTCAAGATCAACGAAGTCAGGTCTAAACTCAAAGATTCAAAGAAAGGATAAAGAATCCTGAAACAAGTAAATCCAATTTTTAATTGTTTGAACAATTAGATCAGAATGAAGAATAAAAATTGATTCTCAAAAACGAGACAAACAAAAAAAAGGATTAGAGACTATTCAATAAAAAGAGTACTTAAGGATTCTCTGTTGAGATATTTGAGATTTATTTAATTTGAGTTACGAGAGTACGAATGGTACGAATGAATTCTTTTTATGGAAAAAATATTTAGGATTTCAATACTGTCTAATTTTTTTCTCGAGCCATACGAGGCCAAAGCCTCTTATACGTTTCTAGGGGGTATTATTCATATACATCTATCCCAATGAGCGGTTTATCGAATCGTTGCAATTTTTTTTATGTTCGATCCCGAAGAGAAGGAAGAGATCTTCGAAAAGTGGGTTTTTATGATCCGATAACTAATCAAACTTATTTTAATCTTCCTGCTATTCTCGATTTCCTTAAAAAAGGCGCTCAATAAACAAGAACAGTTCATTATATTTCAAATTAAGGCTGGTATTTTTACGTAATTAAGTCTTAATAAAACGAAATTTAATTAATGAAATATAAAAAAGAGGATGTGAAAGACTCGTATATAGCTTGGTATCAAATTTTATCTACTCTTTTTTTTCCTCCTCTTTCGCTTTCATCATACTTTATTTTGATTTATTAGAATTTATATTTATTATTAGTATTCCTCCTAAGGTACGAATACTAAAAAATACCCTGCTAACAACTCCTATGCTTTATAATCATAAACAAATTTATTCATAAAAATTTAGGCCATCAAAAAAGGGTCTAAGTCTAAAAAAGTATATATAAAAAGATTTTAGATTACCATTACCCTAACTGGCTTAGTTTTCATTCATTGTATGAACTAACAAACCAAGGGGTTAACCTTTTTTATTTATTTTTTATATTGTTTTCGCTATATTAAAAAGTTACAATCATATTGACAACAGTGTATCGACCAAATATAATTCTCTCATAGATAAATAGATCCATTTATCCCTGACGCACACATGACTGGATTTTTTTTTTTTTTTTATTATGGTTGTATCTACATATTTTCAATACTTTCTTTTTTTTTTTGGGGGGGGTTGCTAACTCAACGGTAGAGTACTCGGCTTTTAAGTGCGACTAGCATATTTTACACATTTGTATGAAGAAAAGGATTCATCCAGATCTGCGGTAGAGTTTGTAAGACCACGACTGATCCTGAAAGGAATGAATGGAAAAAAAAGCATGTCGTATCAAAGGAGAATTCAGATAATTTTTTTTTGCTTTCCTGATCGGTACAACCTTGTTTTCGGTGTCGAACAAAAAAAAAGGAATTCCAATTTGGGTCGAGTGAATAAATATAAATGGATGGCTAAAAAACCTGTTTTCCTGATTCCAGGAAAAAAATAAACGAGCTTCCATTCGTAATTTGAAAAAATTACCCGATCTAATTAAATGTTAAAAATAGATTAGTGCCTAATACGGGTATGGGAAGGAATTTTTTCTTGCGTGTTATTATCACTTTTTTCATGAGTCCTAATTATTTTTTCCCTAGTCCGTTTGGGTTAGGTTGTAGATGGATGTGTAAAATAAGCAGTATATTGATAAAAATATATATTTCCAAAATCAAAAGAGCGATTAGGTTAAAAATAAAAAAATAAAGGATTTCTAATCATCTTGTTTTGTTATTCTCTAATATAATGAACAGAAACCTATTATATTAAAGATAGAGAATCCGGTTAGCAGTTTACCTGTTTATGAGGTATCTATTTCTTTCGTAGTCTAATACCTTATTTTGACTGTATCGCACTATGTGTCATTTGAGAATTCAAGAAAATAAAGACTTTACTTTCAGTTCAAATAGAATTTCAATCCAAATGGAGAAATATCAAGGATATTTAGAGTTCGATGGGGCTCGACAACAGAGTTTTCTATATCCACTTTTTTTTCGGGAGTATAGTTATATACTTGCTTATAATCATGGTTTCAATCGATTAAAAAGAAATTACTCTATTTTTTTTGAAAATGCGGATTATGACAAACAATATAGTTCACTAATTGTGAAACGCTTAATTTTGCGAATGTATGACCAGAATTCGTCGATTATTCCCACTAAGGATTTGAACCACAATCCCTTTTTAGGGCATACCAATCTTTTCTATTATCAAATGATATCGGTTTTATTTGCAGTGATTGTAGAAATTCCGTTTTCCCTAAGATTAGGATCTTCTTTCGAAGGAAAACAATTACAAAAATCTTATAATTTACAATCGATTCATTCAATATTTCCCTTTTTAGAAGACAAATTATTACATTTTAATTATGTGTTAGATGTACTAATACCTTACCCCATCCATCTAGAAATCTTGGTTCAAACCCTACGTTACCGGGTAAAAGATGCCTCTTCTTTGCATTTTTTTCGGTTCTGTCTATACGAGTATTGCAATTGGAAGAATTTTTTTATTAAAAAAAAATCAATTTTGAATCCAAGATTTTTCTTGTTCTTATATAATTCTCATGTATGTGAATACGAATCCATCTTTTTTTTCCTACGCAAGGGATCTTCTCATTTACGATCGACATCTTATGAAGTCCTTTTTGAGCGAATTTTTTTCTATGGAAAAATACACCACCTTTTAAAAGTATTTCTTAATAATTTTCCGGCGATCCTAGGGTTGCTCAAGAACCCTTTCATACATTATGTTAGATATCACGGAAAATCCATTCTGTCAACAAAAGATACGCCGCTTCTGATGAATAAATGGAAATATTTTTTTGTTAATTTATGGCAATGTTATTTTTCCGTATGGTTTCAATCGCAAAAGGTTAATATAAATCAATTATCTAAAGATAATTTAGAGTTTCTGGGTTATCTGTCAAGTTTGCGATTAAATCCTTTAGTAGTACGTAGTCAAATGCTAGAAAACTCATTTCTAATAGA